AATTGAACAAACATTGAATAGGACAGTACCCGATGGTTCACAAGCGGCTGAGTATTTATTCCATAAAGGCTTATTTGACCCAATCGTACCACGTAATCCTTTAAAAGGTGTTCTAAGTGAGTTATTTCAGCTCCATGGTTTCTTTCCCTTGAATCAAAATTCCAAAAATTAAAGTATAGCACTAGATTCAGTTATTTTGTTTGTAGCGAACAAGTATTTAGTTCATCATAATAAAAAAAAACTAAGAAAAATGTTCTTTGGTGATATAAGTTACACTTTCTAGTAAGAGTCAGAAGTTTCGGATAATTTTTTTTTCTTCCGGATCCAGATCCATTTTTTATCTTACCCCTATTCATGATTAGGTATTATGAACCTCTATCAACAGGATAAAATAAAAAAGTGAATTTCTCTTTCCGAGGAATTCTAATTTTTGGAAAAAAAAAGAATTTTATCTGGCTATCTTACGCATTAATTAAGATAGACAATAATGAAAAAAAAATATAAAAATAAAAAGAAATATAAAATATGGAAATGAAATAAAATAATTTCTACATCTATCGCATTTTTACTATGAATCCCTGTTTGTTGGATCCTATTATTTAGAGTCGCGAATTCATAATGAACTTCATTTTCATAAGAAAACTCCTTTAAAATAAAAAACTCCTTATTAGATTAGAAAGAAAGATAGAAAGAACATAAGGATGGGAGAAGAAGAATAATAAAATTTGTAAAAGAGGATTACCCTATTTATATTCGTGTAGAAAGATGAATAGGTACACTTAATTTAGTTCTACATTTTTGCACTTATTATCTATCCTTTTTTTTCTTTAAATTTAATATTTTAATATTATTTTTATATTTAAAATTTCTATTTTAATATAAATATATTATTTAGAAATTATATATTTATATATACTTAGTAGTATAATATTATATAAAATACAATAGTCAATATTACCTAATATTACTTATAATAGATATACTTATCATATCATAAGATATCTTTCTAATAGATACAAATATATAGATACAAATATTAAATCGAGGCACCCATTCTATGACAGATCTCAACTTACCCTCTATTTTTGTGCCTTTAGTGGGCCTAGTATTTCCGGCAATTGCAATGGCTTCTTTATCTCTTCATGTCCAAAAAAATAAGATTGTCTAGATCCAATGGGACCAAATCCTATCAATTTATTTCAACACTGTATCATAATACAGATATTTTTTTAGTGCAATATGGTACGATATGTGGCTCTTTCCACACACAAATGAAAGAACTGTTATGTATGCGGATACATGCTATCTGCATAAATGCATATATATATATATATATATATATATATATATATATATATATATATATAGAGGTTTATAAAATTCTCTGTCAATATATTTATAAGATAGAGACTTTATAAAGGTAAAGTCAAATTTGGGTTATTCTCTCAATTCCAATCGAATGCAACTGGATCTAGTATAGTATGAATTGGCGATCAGAACATATATGGATAGAACTTATAAGGGGGTCTCGAAAAACAAGTAATTTTTGCTGGGCCTGTATCCTTTTTTTAGGTTCACTAGGATTCTTAGCGGTTGGAACTTCCAGTTATCTTGGTAGGAATCTGATATCCATATTTCCATCTCAGCAAATTATTTTTTTTCCACAAGGAATCGTGATGTCTTTTTATGGGATCGCAGGTCTGTTCGTTAGCTCCTATTTGTGGTGCACAATTTTGTGGAATGTAGGTAGTGGTTATGACCAATTCGATAGAAAAGAAGGAATTGTGTGCATTTTTCGTTGGGGATTTCCTGGAATAAATCGTCGCATCTTCCTTCGCTTCCTTATGAGAGATATCCAATCAATCAGAATTGAGGTTAAAGAGGGTCTTTATCCTCGTCGTGTCCTTTATATGGAAATCAGAGGTCAAGGGGCCATTCCCTTGACTCGTACTGATGAGAATTTTACTCCACGAGAAATTGAACAAAAAGCTGCCGAATTGGCCTATTTCTTGGGCGTACCAATTGAAGTATTTTGAAAAGAATTGAACACAATAAAGAATAAATGTTTTCTCGGCATGGGGGAAGGAACTTGCTAATTCCTTTTTTAATACAATTGAAGTCTTTTTGGAATGTTCATTTGAACAAAACATGTTAGATTATTCTATTTCCTCCTTCCTTTGTCGTGGCGACTCCCATAGAATAAACCAAAAAAGCAGGAGGGCGTATATGGAATAACTATAATAAACTATACTATAATAAAGAAAAAAATTAAGAAAAGAAGAAATTTTTGTATACCATTTGTATACCAAAAGTATTTCGTATGCGTATGGATCCCAACTCAATTCTTTTCTACTAGAAAATTTCTACTAGAAAAAGGCTAATCTAAGGCTAATATAATAAGTAAGGATTCATCAAATATATCCGAAGATTTATTTCGTAATACGGAATTCATCTCATCTTTTTAGGCCCAAAATTTTGATGATACCTTTTTTCCTTGGTTGTGGCTAGGCGGTGAAACATTTCGAAATAATTAACTGAGGGGGGTTTTCGTTTCTAAATCCGATTCGTTATTTTAAGTGGGTTTTCGAGTATTCATAGAAAGGAACAAATGAAGATGAAATTGCTTCGAATTTGCCCCTTCGAATTTGCCCAATTGAGATATCTAGGAATAATATTGATTTTGCATTTTTATCCGAAAAGGGCGAACCCTTATCCCATTTCTATATTCCTTCTAGATCCAAGAACTAAACTCAATTTTGACACAAAAATTGGAATGAATAGACCCATAGGTTCAATACCTTGTTATAGAACTCGTGCTTCAGAGAAATATCATATAGAGTCAACGAATGAAGCAGGTTCATTAACGATTCAATTCACAGATAAAAAATGAAAAAAAAGAAAGCATTGCCTTCTTTCCCATATCTTGTATCTATAGTATTTTTGCCCTGGTGGGTCTCTCTCCCATTTAATAAATGTCTGGAACTTTGGGTTACAAATTGGTGGAATACCGGGCAATCCAAAACTCTCTTGAATATCATTCAAGAGAAAAACGTTCTAGAAAGATTCATAGAATTAGAAGAACTCTTTCTGTTGGACGAAATGATAAAGGAGTACCCGGAGACACATATACAAAAACTTCGTATAGGAATACACAAGGAAACGATACAATTGGTCAAAACACACAATGAATATCATCTCCATATCATTTTGCATTTCTCGACAAATATAATCTCTTTCGCTATTCTAAGTGGTTATTTTATTTTGGGTAATGAGGAACTTGTCATTCTTAATTCTTGGGTTCAGGAATTCCTCTATAACTTAAGTGACACAATAAAAGCTTTTTCGATTCTTTTAGTTACTGATTTATGGATTGGATTTCACTCGACTCATGGTTGGGAACTAATAATTGGTTCGTTCTACAACGATTTTGGATTGGCTCATAACGATCAAATTATATCTGGTCTTGTTTCCACCTTTCCAGTTATTCTAGATACAATTGTGAAATATTGGATTTTCCATTATTTAAATCGTGTATCTCCTTCGCTTGTAGTCATTTATCATTCAATGAATGAATGAAGAACTCATTTGATCTCCTGATATCAATCAAATAAATCAGAATCTTTCTTCCTTTATAAAGAAACCATTTTGAATCTTACTTAATTCTTTATATTTTATTTCTACCAGTTCAAGGTATTCGTCCTATATTACAGTACAACTATTCCAGTACAATGACAGACTCGTGCATAGGGAACTTTACTAGTTCCCTATCTAATTTATTGTAGAAATTCCGAGATCCATGATTGGACATGCAAAATAGAAATACTTTTTCTTGGGTAAAGGAACAGATGACTCAATCCATTTCTGTATCGATCATGATATATGTAATAACTCGAGCATCCATTTCAAATGCATATCCCATTTTTGCGCAGCAGGGTTATGAAAACCCACGAGAAGCAACTGGACGAATTGTATGTGCTAATTGCCATTTAGCTAATAAGCCCGTGGATATTGAAGTTCCGCAAGCTGTGCTTCCTGATACTGTATTTGAAGCAGTTGTTCAAATTCCTTATGATATGCAACTGAAACAAGTTCTTGCTAATGGTAAAAAAGGGGGTTTGAATGTGGGTGCTGTTCTTATTTTACCCGAGGGATTCGAATTAGCCCCCCCCGATCGTATTTCTCCTGAGTTGAAAGAAAAGATAGGAAATCTGTCTTTTCAGAGTTATCGTCCCAATAAAAAAAATATTCTTGTGATAGGTCCTGTTCCGGGTCAGAAATATAGTGAAATCGTCTTTCCCATTCTTTCCCCCGACCCTGCTACAAAGAAAGACGTTCACTTCTTAAAATATCCCATATATGTGGGTGGGAACAGAGGAAGGGGTCAGATTTATCCTGATGGTAGCAAGAGTAACAATACAGTCTATAATGCTACATCAGCAGGTATAGTAAGCAAAATAGTACGTAAAGAAAAGGGAGGATATGAAATAACCATAGTTGATGCATCGGATGGACGTCAAGTGGTTGATATTATACCTCCAGGACCAGAACTTCTTGTTTCAGAGGGTGAATCCATTAAGCTTGATCAACCATTAACAAGCAATCCCAATGTAGGAGGGTTTGGTCAGGGAGATGCAGAAATAGTGCTTCAAGATCCATTACGCGTCCAAGGCCTTTTGTTCTTCTTCGCATCTGTTATTTTGGCACAAGTTTTTTTGGTTCTTAAAAAGAAACAGTTTGAAAAAGTTCAATTGTACGAAATGAATTTTTAGGTCCAGAGATTCCTTAACATTTGGTAAAAAGTGCCGATTTTTTGTCCATCGATACAATTATGTATGATCAAAAAATTCTGTAAATCCTTTTGCTTGCTTTGTTTATACTCTTTTTGTTTTGCAGGACGCCTGAAATTCATTACTTGTATTCCTAGTAATAAACAATAGGCATACAAACAAATACAAAAGAAGAAAATACAAGGCAAGGATGATAAAAATGAAAGGAACAAA